GGATTACCAATAAACCTCAAATGGATTCTTCCTGGGTCGATGCCCGAGCGGTTAATGGGGACGGACTGTAAATTCGTTGGCAATATGTCTACGCTGGTTCAAATCCAGCTCGGCCCAACAATTCGCCAATATACCACGAGATGGTATAACCCCCTTGTCCTTCAGAAATACCCGATACGGAGGAATAAAAAAGAATAAAATTTTCTGCTAGATCCCTTATTTCCATGGGATTGTAGTTCAATTGGTCAGAGCACCGCCCTGTCAAGGCGGAAGCTGCGGGTTCGAGCCCCGTCAGTCCCGACGGATCCAATAAGTACATAAATCTTCTCTCCTTTTTCTGTCAACGGGGGAGCAGGAAGCATAATTTCATTCCCAAGGGGGTTCTTTTTTCGTTCCTTTTTCGTTTCGCGTTTCTCATTAAACAAATAGGGAAATTTTCATTACTTCAACTAGTACCGATTGGTAGTAGAAAGACATATGTAGATTAGTACAAGTGAGGGGAGCACTCTAGTCAGTATTCCAAGAGATACTCAGTCTGCTTTTTCGATGGAATATAAGACTATATGTTTCTCAGGGGCACATACGAAAATGGAATTTCTTTGTTGTACAATACAAAATGAATTTAACATAATTCCCCCGATAAAATCCCTTTCCAGCTTAAAAAATATCTCCTTCTGGACCCGGTTTGTTGTGTAACCTCAATTACTAATGTGAAGTTGAAAAATCTATTTCATTCAAATGACACACTGAACTTTTGATATATGTGTCCCAGTACTAATACACCTAGGGGGAGGGTACAAAAAGAAGGATAAAGATCCATTAAAGATCCTACTCCTCTTAGCATTAGCACGGAATGAATCACTTTTCCTTCCTATATTTTCTATTTTTTTTAGAGGCCCACCAACGAAAGAACAAACCTAAACTAAAAAAAATATTGAAATTTCATTTGATAGAATATTACTTCTTTTATCCTCGGACTCATCTTTATCACACTTCTTTGTCTTCCAAGAAAATTAGATCATTAAAAAACCGGAGTTTAGAACGTAACTCCTTTATTTTTCCACTTTGCTTCTATTGTTTGTTGGGCGTTTGTGACTAATGGAAAGGGACGGGTGGTCAGATAAGATAATACTTCATTCGACGATTGTACAAGGAAGACTTAAGGTAGGTTATAGAAAAGAAAGAAAAGAATGAAAAATAAAGTAATTTTTGATTGGGCCGGGAATCCTATTTTGGATTCGGTATGGATAAAAGATCTTCCTATGTTATACTATTCAATTCGCGACGACAAATTGATTTGATAGCTCAGATATTGTTATTCATGATCTTGATCCGATTCAAGATCATTGAGAGGTAATTCATTCATTGAATTTATAGGCGAAAGATTTATCATCTCTATGGGATTAAATCCCGAGTTATTGTGAAGTAAAAAAAACGATGAGATTATGGAAGTAAATATTCTTGCATTTATTGCTACTGCACTGTTCATTCTAGTTCCTACTGCTTTTCTGCTTATCATTTACGTAAAAACAGAAAGTCAAAATAAAAAGAATTAATTAATTTGAATGAAACTTGACTTCTGAGTTCTTATCAATGGTTGAAGAAAAAGGAAAATGATTCCAATTTCGCGTCTTAAATGAAATGAGCAGACTATAATCGACAGTATTCTATGAGATCCGATAGTATAGTATGATAAGAAAGAAAGATTCATATTTTTCTTTCTTTCTTACCATACTATAATAGTAGTGTTATTGTAGTGTATAAAGTTGTACTTTATAATAAAGACAGAGGCTTAGTGTTGATCAATCTACAATATTATCTTGATATATGTAGATATCAAGATAATATATGGAATTTACATAGGACCCTTTCTATTTTTTTGATACACCTATTTGTTCCGAATCAATCTGAAATAATTATCTTGTCTTACTTTATAGTTCTAATTTTTAGATTTAGATTTCTTATTATTTGCAATCTGAGTCTCGTGATCTATCGAAAGAATCAAATCAACGAAAGAAAAAGGATTATTCTGGGCATATTTTAATAAAATAAAGTAAGAATCTTTTTTCTAGCATTCCGAAGAAAAAATGGATTGATTCATTGACAGGAGTTCTATGAGCACTTCTTTAGATTTCGAAAGGGAATAAAAAATAAACCTCACAGATTTTTAATGCTTGAACCCTGATATGAAATGAGTCGATAAAGTAGAAATTAAATTTCGAAAATAATAAAACAAGCGGTAAGTGCGCAAAATGTGACTCGCCTAAGGCAAAATTTTATTATGCATAGTATCTCGTTAGACAACCACTATGTCTATATTTTTTCTCATATAAAGTGCGTATATACTGCAAAACGCGTTGCAGAACGATCTATAAAACAATTGATACGGTTTGATTCCTCAATCAATTAGTAGTACCTCTAGAGTCCACTTCTTCCCCATACTACGAGTGAAAGGGAAAATGTAAAGACTACCATTAAAGCAGCCCAAGCAAGACTTACT